ATCTTACCCGAATCGGGTTAATGTTTTGTCAATTAGTTTTGTTAAAATAAAAATTTAAATAATTAGTTTATAAACTACCAATCTTTCCTGTTCATACATTTATTAAGTAAGATGGCAAATGGATGATTGCCATTTTGATCAATTTTAGAAATACTTGTTATAATGAACTTTAGTTGAAACATTTCATTTAGCACCGCCACTTTAATTACCACATGGTCTTTGATCCGAAATTAGCGTAATGTTTAACACCGAATTGTGTTTGTGATGTCATTATTTAATTTATATTTATTGTTACTTTATATACTTATATCTATATTACTTTATATATATATTTATATTATATATATATATATATATATTTATATCTATATTAAGATATATATATATATATATATATATATATATATATTTATATCTATATATATATTTATATCTATATTAAGATATATATATATATATGTATAGCATGTAAGGTGGGGGTGATAAGTACAGCAAGAGATATTTATTTAAGTGGATGTAAGCACATGAACAATATAAACCTTAACTGTACCTTATAGACCAAAAGTTCTAGAAATTGCCTATTCTCCCCCAAACTGAGATATAACTTTAAACAAAGATCCTTTAAAGTTATATAAGATTGCCGCACAATCACGATTGATAAATCTTTGAGTCGGGCATTTATGCTGCCGTTTCATCAAATGCTCTCGTTTATTTATCAATTTTCTCAAAATTTAATCTAGACATTAAATGATCTTTCGCCTGTAAACATAAAACATGAATTATCCATTTAACAAATATTAAAAGAAAAATGAAAATAGAATAAGGACCACTTTTTAACAAAATTTACCGCTTTTATTGGCATATAGGCTAGAAAGTTAAACTAAAAATCCTGTTTTTGAGGTGTTATTGCACGTTAGATTTTCGTTCTAAAGGGGTGAACCGGCTTCATCAAAAATTAAACCTTTTTAGTATATTTTGTACGACTGCCTTCCAAGCAGTAAGATTAGTAAAACTCTAAAGAAGGTATGTGAGGGGGTGTGTTTGGCACGAAGAATTTTGATTTCTTAGGAAAAAGATTATCTCTTTTCCTTACAGAGAATCTTAGGTTAATCAAACCTTTAGCCTTCAAAGCTTAGATTAAACTTTACTGTTTAGATTCTGGGCTTTATAGTTGATTGACAATATTGAATTGCAAGTTCGAAGGTGAGATTTATCTCTAAAGCTTAAACTGCGAGATGGCTGAGTAATAGGCAGAAGATTGTAGCTCTTTGTACGGAGCAGTGAGCTTCTCTCGTAATTAAGGTAAAGTAAGCTAAACAACAAGCTATCGGGTTCATACCCCGAAAATGGGTAGTCTACCCCTTTACCATCAAGTTTGGCTCTGGCTTATATTATAAGTAAATCTTTATAAAATACATGGTTTTTAAAGAACAAGGCAAAGCCCAAATAACTTAATATATAATTCAAAATTGTAACTTTAAGTTGTTTTAGGGATCATTATTTGAAACATAATGACACTAAACTTTGCTAACCCAGTATTGAAGATTAAAAATAAAAGAAATTTAGATTTAGTAATGGATTTATTATTCTTGGCTAAGTCTGTGCCAGCAGCTGCGGTTACACAGACAAGGAGACTTATAAACGAATCGGTAAAAAGGACAGTTATAAAGCACATAAAAGTTAGATCACTCCATGAAGAGGTAGAATTCACACATGGTTTAACTACTAGCAAACTTTGAAATTTAGAAGCTGTGAAATTACTAACTAAAACCAGGATTAGATACCCTGCTATTAGTAACATAAATTTTTTACACCACCAGGGAATTACAGAGTTTTCTCTGAAACCCAAAGAGCTTGGCGGTACCTCAAACCCTATTAGGGGAACCTGTTCCGTAATCGATAATCCGCGCAGGACCTTACTTTTCTTTACTTAGTTTGTATACCGTCGTCGTCAGACAACTTTTAAGAAACTAATAGTTCTCTACAATAAATTATTTATAGACGTCAGATCAAGGTGCAGCCAATAGAAAAGAGTGAAATGGGTTACAATTTTTAAGTTAAAAGATGGAATCAAGATTGCAATATTTTGAGGAAGGCGGACTTAAAAGTAATTTTAGTCAGAATAAAAAAATGAATACGGCTCTGAGGTGTGCACACATCGCCCGTCGCTCTCGCTGAAAAGTGAGATAAGTCGTAACATAGTAAGAGTAATGGAAGTTGCTCTTAGTTGAATGAGATATAGTATAATTCAATATAACTCACTTACACTGAGTTGATGGTTAAAGATAACCTGTCTCAATTTTTAAAGTTTTATTAATGTAATACAACAACACTTATTCTATTTAAACCATTTTATAAGTTAGTAACTTTGATTGAATCTTTTAAACATATACTAAGTACCGAAAGGGAATACTTACCTATTAATCTAGTAGAGATAAACTCTCGTACCTTTTGCATCATGGGAAAACAAGAATTTACTTGAAATCAAGACTCCCGAACTTTAAGTGAGCTATTTTGTAGAAAAATCATAATGTTGCAAAATTATTTGATAACTATAAAATAGATGCGAAATACTTACCGCACTAAAAGATAGCTGGTTGCTTAGAAAAGATATAAAAGTATCGTCTCCATAATGGGGAAATAGTGATAAAAGGATAAGCTTTTATCACAATAATGGTAATAGAGAACTAAGATTTTAATAGTAGGAATAAAATTTTCCACCATAAATGTTGTTATAAAATATAGATTAATTATTAGAGAATTATGTATATATTACCTTAAAAATTTTAACTAAGCTATGTAAATCAACCATTTTATTTTACAAAAATGATGTTTTCATGAGTATTTTTAGTACAACCAACCTTTTACGCAAAAAAGGAATATACTAAGTTAAAAAATAAAATATGTGTAAGGAACTCGGCAAATAAACTACTCCGCCTGTTTATCAAAAACATGTCTCTTAGAAATTATTAAGAGTCAGGCCTGCCCAGTGATTGCTTTTTAACGGCCGCGGTACCCTGACCGTGCAAAGGTAGCATAATCATTTGCCTTTTAATTGAAGGCTGGTATGAACGGTTTGACGAGAGTAAAACTGTCTCACATATAATTAGTAGAAATTAATTTAAAGGTGCAAAAGCCTTTATCAATCAAAAAGACGAGAAGACCCTGTTGAGCTTTAATTTAAATTAAGTATAAATCATATATTAATACAATTTATCTACTTAACAAAAATTTTAATTGGGGCGATTAAGGAACACCTAAAAGCTTCCTGAACAACATAAAAATATTCCATAGATTAAATCGATCCAGCAATGCTGATCAACAAAATGAGTTACCACAGGGATAACAGCATAATTCTTTTTGAGAGCTCATATCGAAAAAAGAGATTGTGACCTCGATGTTGGACTAGGGTAACCGGAAGGTGCAGCCGCTTTCCCGCTTGGTCTGTTCGACCAATAATTCCCTACATGATCTGAGTTCAGACCGGCGTAAGCCAGGTCAGTTTCTATCTTTTGTTTAAGTTTATTTAGGCTAGTACGAAAGGACCGCTTAAAATAAATATTTTACCACATAGTGAACAACAACTAACCTTATATTAATGAAGTTGGCAGAGCATATGCAGTTGACTTAGGATCAACAGACAAAAACCTAATAGTTTTTACTTCATAATTAAGGTGGCAGAGGAAGTGCATTAGGTTTAAGCCCTAAATATGAAGATTAATATCTTCCCTTAATAATGCTAACATATACAGCAAGTACAGTATTTTCCTACGTCTGTGTTCTTCTAGCAGTGGCCTTTTTTACTTTACTAGAACGTAAAGGCTTAGGGTACTTTCAGATCCGTAAAGGTCCTAATAAAGTTGGGTTAGCTGGTCTACCACAACCTTTAGCAGACGCAGCCAAGCTACTTACTAAAGAAACAACCAAACCATCTTTAGCAAATCAGTCCCCTTATTTTGTTGCACCAATCCTATCTTTAATTTTAGCCTTAATTCTTTGGCAACTCAATCCATTAGACAACGCCAGCGCTTTTATTAAATGAGGCATTTTATTTTTCTTGTGTGTATCAAGACTAAACGTATATGGAACTCTCTTAGCAGGGTGGTCCTCTAACTCAAAATATGCACTTTTAGGAGCCTTACGTGCAATTGCTCAAACCATTTCATATGAAGTCAGACTTGCATTAATTTTATTATTTTCTCTTTTTACAAGAGAAACATTCAACTTAATTGAAATCAAATCATTTAATGAGCTTGTTTGATTTGTATTCCTCTTATCCCCTATCGCTTTGGTCTGACTTGTTTCATGTATTGCAGAGACCAACCGCGCCCCTTTCGACTTTGCCGAAGGAGAGTCTGAATTAGTATCTGGATTTAATATCGAATATGGTAGTGGTGGGTTTGCACTTATTTTTATGGCTGAGTATGCAAACATTTTATTTATAAGCCTCTTAACTGCCGTACTATTCTTCGGAGGAAGAAGTTTCCTAATTTCTGATGATGTAATCATATTCCTTAAAACCTTATTTTTTGCTTTTTTCTTTGTTTGAGCACGAGCAACCCTTCCCCGCTTTCGTTACGACCTGCTTATAAGACTAACCTGAAAAGGCTTCTTGCCCGTCGCCTTAAGTGCATTATGTTTAGTCATAGGAATAATCCTTTTACTATAGTCAAGAAGTAGTTTAAGAAAAATACTAGCATTGGAAGCTAATGATCCAGGTTTATCTGGTTTCTTGACATGACCATTAGTATTATCTGCTCCATGTTATTGGCACTAATCTTTACTATACCAATAATGATGCAACCTTTAAGTCTAGGTTTATGCATTATAGGAATTAGTTTATTTTGATGCGTTCTCCTAGGTTTAACCTACTCTTCTTGATTTTCTTATGTTCTGTTTCTTATCTACGTAGGAGGACTACTAGTTATATTTGTATATGTTGCTGCTTTAGCCCCTAATACTTTGTTTTCCAGTCTTAAATCTCTCGTAGGAGTCCTAACCACATCTGCTTTCTTACTTATTTTGGTCTCTTCTTTGACCCCAAAAGACCTTTCCTTTTTATACGACAATTTATCCTTAGACTACTATTCCGAAAGTATTAAAACAGGTATTATAATAGTTTCATCATCCAACATTAGAATATTAATTGGCCTCGGCTTAATCCTGCTGATAAACCTTCTGGCAGTTGTTAAGGTATGTTATTATCAGCAAGGACCACTACGACCCTACAATGAATTAACTTAATTTTTGGTTTATGCACAGTCCAATTCGAAAACAGCATCCAGTACTAAAGATACTTAATAATTCACTTATTGACTTACCAGCTCCTATAAATTTATCAGTTTGATGAAACTTCGGTTCTCTCCTTGGTCTATGTTTAGGAATCCAAATTGTAACCGGCTTGTTTTTAGCCATGCACTACACTGCCCACATTGATTTGGCTTTTGCATCTGTGTCTCACATTACACGAGACGTAAATTATGGATGACTATTACGTGCTCTTCATGCGAATGGTGCCTCTTGATTTTTCATTTGCTTGTATCTCCATGTAGGACGAGGGATTTATTATGGATCCTACATATATCTCCACACATGAAATGTTGGAGTTATTCTCCTTTTTTTAACTATGGGAACTGCATTTTTAGGTTATGTTCTACCTTGGGGACAGATGTCATTCTGAGGAGCAACAGTTATTACTAACTTATTGTCTGCTATCCCATATATTGGGACAGAACTAGTTCAATGAGTTTGAGGAGGCTTTGCCGTTGACAATGCAACCCTTACCCGATTTTTTACTCTTCATTTTATTCTACCTTTCGCTATTCTTGCAATAACTGTAATCCATCTACTTTTTCTTCATGAAACAGGATCTAACAATCCGTTAGGAATTAATAGGGACACTGATAAGATTCCTTTTCACTCTTACTATACATTTAAGGATCTAGTTGGATTCGTTGTATTACTGTTCTTATTAACACTCCTTGTTATATTCAGTCCTCAACTCTTAGGGGATCCTGAAAACTTTATTCCTGCCAATCCTTTAGTCACACCTGTTCATATTCAACCTGAGTGATATTTCCTTTTTGCTTATGCTATTCTGCGGTCAATTCCTAGAAAACTAGGTGGTGTTGTAGCGTTGGTGCTATCAATCGCCATTCTTTTTATTCTTCCTTTCACTCATTTAGGTAAATTTCGATCTACTGCTTTTTACCCAATCAGTCAAGTTCTCTTTTGAACACTTATTGGAATCTTCCTAATCTTAACATGAATTGGTGCTCGCCCAGTAGAGGCACCTTATGAATTTATTGGTCGGGTTTTTACGGTACTTTACTTCTCATATTATATCATTAACCCATTAGCCCAACTTGCATGGGATAAAATTTTAGAGTAATTAAAAGTTAAAGCACGGCGCAAAGTTGATTTGAAACCAACTTCATAGTGTTCGACTCACTAGTTAACTTATCTAATTAGCAACGAGAAAATACTATTTCATTCTTCGACTTACAAGACCGATATTTAAACTTAAACTTTCGTTGCAGACATGATAACAACCTTAACAATATGTGCACTCTTAGGGGTGTTTATGTCCATTCTAACTGTTTGTTTCCAATATAAACATCTGCTTAGTCTTTTACTGGCCCTAGAAGCTATCACTCTTTCCTTATTCATCTTATTACTAGCAAAACTTAGTGTCGCTAGAGGAGAAGCATATATTAGCTTAGGTTTAATTACCTTGGGAGCTTGTGAAGCGAGTCTCAGCTTAGCAGTTTTAGTATCCTTGATCCGGACCCATGGAAATGACTACGTAAGAAGTTTCAACACTTATAAATGTTAAATATAATCTTCATAAACGTCCTTGCAATTTTACCATCTTCTAAACAACTAAACTTTTGATACCTTCGTTTATGGTTCCTTTCCATAGGCTGTTTTCTCTCCATTTTTTTCTTGTACTCCCCAACGTTGTCCTACACTCAATCCTCCCAAAATATATGAATAGATGGACTAAGCATGCCACTCATTACTCTAACTTGATGAATTTCTATTCTTATGATAATTGCAAGACAATCCAGTGTCTTAGCTACAAATAATAAAGTAAATTACTTCAGCTTTTTGATTGCATTTCTTAACTTAGTACTATTAATCGTCTTCATGTCCTCCAACCTAATCTGGTTCTACTTTTCGTTTGAAGCCTCACTTATTCCAACTCTTATTTTAATTCTTGGTTGAGGTTACCAACCTGAACGACTACAGGCAGGAATCTACATAATACTTTATACAGTAACGGCCTCACTACCACTACTAATCTTAATTCTATTCTGATCCGCCAGATGAGGCTCTAGTTCTTTCATCCTAATGGCAAACACTCCTATCATTTGTTCCCCTTGGTTAAAAGAAATTTTAATTGTAATTACCTTAGCAGCTTTCTTAGTAAAGCTTCCTATATTTACAGTGCACCTATGACTTCCTAAAGCACACGTTGAAGCACCTGTTGCTGGATCAATGATTCTAGCTGGAATCCTTTTGAAGTTAGGTGGTTATGGATTACTTCGAATATTTCAACTAGTACAAATCAACACATCAATGATCAATAGTTTCCTATTTTCCTTGGGCTTATGGGGTGGAGTAATCACTAGTTGCATTTGTTTCCGCCAAACTGATTTAAAGTCTCTTATTGCATACTCATCCGTAGGACACATGAGAATTATACTGGCCGGTGTCTTTTCCGCTTCGTCTCTAGGGTTTCAAGCTGGCCTATCTATGATAGTAGCCCATGGTCTCTGCTCGTCAGCCCTCTTTTCCTTGGCCAACTACTCTTATGAGAAAGTCCATTCACGAAGACTCTACATTTGTAAGGGGATACTAATAATTGTCCCTTCAATTTCAATATGATGATTCATCTTTTGTGTAATTAACATGGCCGCACCACCTTCTATTAATTTACTAAGAGAAATTTTACTATTTCCAGTAATTTTCTTCAAATCTCCATGAGTCTTAACTACTATAATGCTAATGACATTCTTAGGTGCAGTATACAATTTATTTCTTTATACTTCAACTCAACACGGGGGGTCCCCTTCTTTCCTCTACCCTTATAATTCGATTAAATCATCTCAAAACTTACTCTTAATTGCTCATGCTATCCCAGTTAATCTCCTTATTCTTAAGCCAGAATTAGTCTGCAACTGACTTGTCTGCTTAGTTAGTTTAAACAAAACATTAGAGTGTGGATCTAAAAATTAAATGAATTTTTAACTAAGCAATGTTTAAACCAATAAAATTCTCTTCAATTTGTTCTTTAAGTCTGTTTTCCTATTTCATTTTAATGCTACCATTACTAATTTACTTAACTCTTAGCAATAAAATTATTTTACTGGAATGAGAGATCTTATCCAATAGTTCTTATGCAATTACATTCCCTTTCATTTTTGACCCTATTAGTGTCAGCTTTAGATGTGTAGTCTGCTTAATTTCCGCTTGTGTAATATTCTTTACGTCTAGCTACATATCAGCTGACCCTTTTCTAACTCGTTTCGTCTGGCTAGTAATACTCTTCGTTTTATCTATAAACATTTTAGTCTTCGTCCCTAGAATTATCTCTTTATTACTAGGATGGGATGGCCTAGGTATTGTTTCATTCGCCTTAGTTATCTACTATCAGAACATAAAATCGTTAGCAGCAGGGATAGTTACAGCCTTAGCCAATCGGATTGGTGATGTCCTTCTGCTTGTATCTATTGCTATTTGTGCAAATGAAGCCAACTGAAACATCATACTAATTTGAGAACACTCAATATTCCCTTGACTCTGTTTATGTATCATGGTTGGTGCAATAACAAAGAGAGCTCAAATTCCATTTTCAGCTTGACTCCCTGCCGCAATAGCAGCTCCGACTCCAGTTTCAGCATTAGTCCACTCCTCAACCCTTGTAACCGCAGGGATCTTCATTTTAGTACGATTTTACTACCTTCTTGCTTCATGACCTCTATTCAATTATTTAGCACTATTTATTGGGACAATTACCCTTTTAATAGCAGGAATTGGAGCTAACCACGAGCATGACCTTAAAAAAATTATTGCCTTATCTACACTAAGCCAACTAGGAGTAATAATACTTAGTCTGGGGCTAGGAGCATGAAACCTAACTCTGTTTCACCTATACACTCACGCACTTTTCAAAGCGTTATTGTTTTTATGCGCCGGGGCTATTATTCATAACAATAGCAATGTTCAAGACATTCGATCATTTGGTGCACTCGCTACGCAAATACCTCTCACTATTACTTGCTTAAATATTGCAAACTTAGCCTTATGTGGTGCTCCATTTTTGAGGGGGTTTTATTCTAAAGACTTAATTTTAGAAACTTGCCTATATAATCCTAGCAATATTGTAGCTGTCACTCTAATCTTTCTTGCGACTGGCATGACTGCCGCTTACTCTATTCGCCTATCATTGGTTACATTATGACAAGAATCCTCTAACACTCCATTCACCCAAAATACAGATGAAGACTGAGTCACCACTACACCTATCATTATCCTCACTTTTGCAGCCATTGCAGGAGGGTTGACTCTCCAAATTTTGTTCTTATACTTCAATGAATCAATCTATTTGCCAATCACTCACAAACTACTTACAATCACAGTTACCCTCCTCGGTGGGTGAATCGCCTTAATGATCTGAAAACTAAAAATTTCAGCCACCCCTCAAAGCTCAATTGTAATATCCTTCTTCTCAACTATATGGTTTCTCAGCATAATCACTACTCAACCCAATATAATCAAACCATTTCTTTGAGCTAAAACAATAACGAAATCAATTGACCAAGGATGACTTGAAATCTTAGGGGGAAAAGGAACTCTTACTTTAACTACCAACTCCTCTACGTTGATCCAAATTATTCAGTCTAAATACATCAATGCTATAATCTCAATCATATTCTTTACAGTCGCAAGTATCATTCTTTTAACCTACTACTCCGATAGCTTATCTCCAGAGCATAACGCTGAAGACGTTAAGGTGGCATATATGCCTTGGGGTAAAGTAATATTAAATAATAAACTTTACTAGTGCTTAGGATGCTCATCAGAATAAAGTGTTACCAGTAATGAGAAAATGTATGCTTGAATTAAACTAACACCAACCTCAAACATGAAGTACAACACTTGCACTGCCACAAGCAAACCTATAGCAGTTACAGGGAACACAAATACACTGGCTCTAAGATAAACACCAATTAAACCTAAAACAATATGACCAGCACTTATATTTGCTGCCAGTCGAACAGATAAAGTAATTGGTCGAACACAAATCCTTACTGTCTCAACAATAACAAGGAAAGGATTTAAAGCTGCTGGTGCCCCAGCAGGCAATAGTGATGCAGCAACTGAAGTCGGATTAAATGCAACCCCTGAAACAATTAAGGACAACCATAAAGGGAATCCTAAGCTCAAAGTAACAGCTAAATGACTAGTTGCTCTAAACACATAAGGAATTAAACCAGCTAAATTAAACACAATTAAAAAAACAAATAACCCAGATAGTAACCTAGTAAAACCCCCCAAACTTTTACCTAAAGAACGAGAAATCTGTGAAAAAATAACTGACTTAGGTGTCATAATAGTTTGTGAAAATCGTGAACCACTCAATCAATATCCTCTATTAAAAGATAATAATAAAACTAAAGTGATAGTTCACACAAATACATAAGCAGACAAAAATACTGAGTTGTGATCATCGAATGAAGAAAAGATGTCTACAAGCATTCTTAATTATCATAATCAATTATTTCCTTTTGCACTTTCTTCAACCTCTAAATTATCTAAACCAGAATAACGAGTCAAAGAAAATCATCAATTAATACTTATAACTACAAACAGGCAAACTCAAAACAAACTAAATAATAAAATTCAATTTAGAGGAGCTAATTGAGGCATAGAAAAGTACTAATCTATTAGTAACTCAAGATTGACAACCTTATGTTATATTTTAACTAACTCTTCACCTAAGCAGTTACAAGTGAATTAACTCAATTCATAAAATCCTCCACATCTACAGCTTCAATTACGATAGGTATAAAAGAGTGATTTGCTCCACAAATTTCAGAACACTGACCGTAAAATACCCCAGGATGTTTAACATAAAAACTTAATTGATTTAATCGCCCAGGCACTGCGTCTGCTTTTACGCCTAAAGACGGAACAGTTCAAGAATGAATAACATCTGCGGATGTCACTAAAACTCGCACGTCACTTCCAACGGGCACTACTGCTCGGTTATCTACTTCCAGTAGACGAAAGTCACCATCATTTAAACCATTAGTTGGAATTATATATGAATCAAACTCAATATTTAAAAAATCTGAATATTCATAACTTCAATACCATTGATGCCCTACACTTTTAATTGTCAAGTTACAAGCATTCACTTCATCCAAAAGATACAGTAGCCGAAGAGAAGGTAAAGCTAATGTAATAAGAACAATCGCAGGTGCAATTGTTCAAATTGTTTCAATTTGTTGTCCCTCTAAAGTAAAACGAGACTTATAAGTATTAGTTATTAATGAAACAGCAGCATAACCAACCATTCTAATAATTAATACCAATACAACTATTGCATGATCATGAAAGAAAACCAATTGTTCCATTAGAGGAGATGCAGCGTCTTGAAATCCTAATTGTCCTCATGAGGCCATATCTATTTAAACTACCGAGAAGCACTACTTAATACAAGAGCACCAGTTTCAGCAGAATTATGGAAATCTACAGGCAATACGTTGTCCCACTCTAAAGCAGTACTTAAGTGTGTCCTTCACAATACCCCTCGCTGAGAAACAAAAGCCTCTCAAACAATCATCATGAAGTATAAAACCGCAACAAAGGAAATCATAGATCCTATAGAAGAAACTACATTTCACTTCACATAACAATCAGGATAATCAGAGTATCGTCGAGGCATTCCGGCTAATCCTAAGAAATGTTGAGGAAAGAATGTTACATTTACCCCAATAAACATAATAAAGAAATGAGCCTTTGTTCAACGCTCATGTAAAGTTAACCCAGTAATCAGCGGAAATCAATAATTAAATGCACCAAACAAAGCAAATACTGCACCCATTGAGAGAACATAATGAAAATGTGCAACCACGTAATATGTGTCATGCAAGACAATATCAAGGGAAGAGTTTGATAAAACAATCCCCGTCAATCCTCCTACAGTAAACAAAAAAATAAATCCTAATGCTCAAAGCATTGGTGTTTCATACTTTACTCGAGCCCCGTGAATAGTAGCTAGTCAACTAAACACCTTAATACCCGTTGGGACAGCAATAATCATAGTAGCAGCTGTAAAGTAAGCTCGTGTATCAACATCCATACCAACTGTAAACATATGATGAGCTCACACAATGAATCCAAGAATACCAATTGAAAGCATAGCATAAATTATACCTAAAGTTCCAAACGTTTCTTTTTTACAAGCATAGTGACTAACAATATGGGAAATCATCCCAAACCCAGGAAGAATTAAAATGTATACTTCAGGATGCCCAAAAAATCAAAACAAATGTTGGTATAAGATTGGATCACCCCCACCTGCCGGATCAAAGAATGATGTATTAAAATTTCGGTCAGTCAACAACATAGTAATTGCACCTGCTAAAACAGGTAATGATAGCAACAACAAAATTGCAGTAATCTTCACAGATCAAACGAACAGTGGCAACCGTTCAAACTGCATCCCTTGTCATCGTATATTAATAATTGTAGTAATAAAATTTACCGCACCTAAAATTGAAGAAACACCAGCCAAATGAAGAGAAAAAATAGCTAAATCAACTGACCCACCAGCATGAGCTAAGTTACCAGACAGTGGAGGATAAACAGTTCAACCAGTCCCCACCCCACTCTCAACAGCAGAAGAAGCCAATAATAAAGTTAACGAAGGAGGAAGCAATCAAAAACTCATGTTATTAAGACGAGGAAAGGCCATATCAGGAGCCCCTAACATTAGAGGTACCAGTCAATTACCAAACCCACCAATCATCATTGGCATAACCAGAAAGAAAATTATTACAAACGCATGAGCGGTCACAATTACATTATATAATTGATCATCCCCAAGCAAAGCACCAGGTTGCCCAAGCTCAGCTCGAATTAATAGACTAAGAGCAGTCCCAACCAGCCCAGATCATACACCAAACATAATATACAGAGTACCAATGTCTTTATGATTCGTAGAATAAAATCAACGCATAAAATGACCCTAATCAAAAGTCACTGTTCCACATGATAGGTAGACCCCCTAAAAAAGTCACCACCATGATTGCAACGAAAACCCAACTATATCCTTTAAATCAATCCCGCAATAAACCAGCCAATCCCTCACCAACAGAATTTTCTACCATTAGATCATACAAAGAAAATACAAACAGGTAACACAAACTTAAATAATAAAATAACCTTATTAGCGAACCCACAATTAATACACCAATTCTCAACAAACTAGAGCCTAAATAAATTCCACAATTAATAGCCACCCACTTAGAAGCAAAACCTAATAAAGGAGGCATACCAGCCAAGGATAGTAGAATAACTGTCATAACAATTGAAGCCATAAGCTTCTCTGAACTTAATTTCTTAACGCTTCTAAACGTATTTATTTCTACTCCTAATAATAACCCAAAGATTATAATTGAAGTAAAAATGTATACAAAGAGATAAAGTTTTAAAGCACCTTGATGACAAGTAAGACAGTATACCAATCACCCTAAGTGAACAATAGAAGAATAAGCCAATAGAGACCGAAACTGGGTTTGATTAAGTCCGCCTAAACCTCCTGCTAATGCAGATATACAACTAAGACCAACGGCCACTAAAATCAACCTCGACTTCTCATCACCCTCAAACAAACAACCCATAAGAAAAATTGGAGCTAACTTCTGTCAAGTTGCTAAGATTATACAGCCTAGCCATGATAATCCCGACATCACTCTAGGCAGCCAAAAATGAAAAGGGAAAACCCCCAATTTCATCATTAACCCAAAAAAAATCACAACACATCTGACCCTCAAAGAAAATCTTCCTAAGTCAGTAAACCCCCATCCTTGGGATTCACCAAACACATTTAAGCTACCAAACAATAAAAGGCTCGACCCTAAAGCTTGGATGACTAGATACTTTATAGTAGACTCCCTCTCGACAGACATACCCCGATACAACAAAATGGGTACAAAACCAATCAAATTAATTTCTAACCCAGCTCAGGCACCTAATCAGTGCCTTGCAGATATCGAAAATAAAGTACCAAACCCGACTAACCACAAGAAAGCAAACCCATAAGGCAAAAAGCGAAACATAAAGCCTGGGATAGAGTTGAACTACCCAAAACGAAGTTAGCAGCCCCGCTTTGTTCCCAACCAAGCTTGTCCTAACCAGCCCAATCTAAAGAACCTTCATTTCACTCATGGAACAACCCAACAATCAAAATGATTAAAAAAGCAAAACCTCCTCAAAATACACTTATTCTAACTCCTTCAAAGCATCCAATAAATACTGGGAATAATAAAACAATTTCAACATCAAAAATCAAAAAGATTACTGCTAATAAAAAAAATCGAAGAGAAAAAGGAAGTCGAGCTGACCCTATTGGATCAAACCCACATTCAAAAGGAGACCTTTTCTCCCGGTCTAGAATGACTCGCTTGCCTAATACTCAAGCCAAAGCCATTACAACAGAAGAAACTAAAATAGACACAACACTACACAAAAGAACTCTAGTCATTAGGCACCAGAGAAATTTGACATCTCCTGATCTGCAACATCAATGCAGCCCGTTGATCCGGCATAGTGCCATTTGTTTACCTGATCAGGTAAAGTTTTAATTCTACAACCTTCTAATTAACAGCTAGATGCTTATAATTCAGCTTCTGATCAACCAACCTAGTAGAGACAGACTTTCACTATCAAAGAACGGGCCGAAACCGTCTGCAAATTTCTCGCTTTCTACCACTTAATTTTATATGGCGCTAAAGAAATATATTCTTATTAATTGAATGCAAATCAATCCTTTTAATTTAAAGTATACCGCCCGCTTAGCCATTAACACCTAGAGGGTACTAATACCGTCTTTAGATTAAAAGTCTAACGCTTATATACCTCAGCCACTCAAGGACCTAATTCTCCTACTAACTACTTATCTTAACATCCCCATCAATAAATTGAAAGGTACAAAAACAGCCAAACAACGTCAACAAAGTGTCAGTATCAAGCAGCGGCTTCAAACCCAAAATGATGTGTGGGGGAGAAATGCTGAGTTCATACTCGAACTAAACATACTAACAAAAAACTACTTCCAATCAACACATGCAACCCATGAAATCCAGTCGCTACAAAGAATGCCGAGCCGTACACACCATCTGCAATTGTAAATGGAGCTTCATAATACTCACCACCCTGTAAGAAAGTGAAATAAACACCAAGTACAACAGTAGCGATCAACCCCTGGATCCCATTAACTCGGTCACCTTCTATCAGCGCGTGATGTGCTCAAGTCACCGTAACACCTGAAGCTAGTAATACAGCTGTATTCAATAAAGGAACCTCGAACGGATTTAAAGGGTTAATTCCCACAGGAGGTCAACAAGACCCTAACTCTGGGGTTGGAGCTAAACTACTATGAAAATAGGCTCAAAAAAAAGCGAAGAAAAAACAAACTTCAGACACGATAAATAAAATTATACCTCAACGAAGACCTTTAGAAACCTTTCCAGTATGGAACCCTTGAAAAGTTCCTTCACGGATTACATCACGCCATCACTGAACTATTGTTAAACCAATAAGAACAAGCCCCAAAACTATTGTAGACATAGAGTAACCATGAAATCAACCAGCTAACCCAACTGTTAGAAACAAAGCACCCATAGACCCTGTTAAAGGTCAAGGACTAAACTCAACTAAATGAAAGGGATTTCGAATCAT